TGGTTAATTCATTAGATGGATTATTCGTTAAATGGTTAATTCATTAGATGGATTATTCGTTAAATGGTTAATTCATTAGATGGATTATTCGTTAAATGGTTAATTCATTAGATGGATTATTCGTTAAATGGTTAATTCATTAGATGGATTATTCGTTAAATGGTTAATTCATTAGATGGATTATTCGTTAAATGGTTAATTCATTAGATGGATTATTCGTTAAATGGTTAATTCATTAGATGGATTATTCGTTAAATGGTTAATTCATTAGATGGATTATTCGTTAAATGGTTAATTCATTAGATGGATTATTCGTTAAATGGTTAATTCATTAGATGGATTATTCGTTAAATGGCTGGTTTGGTTGGGGTGCGTGGGGATGGTGTAATGGTGGTGATTATTTCTATAGTTGAGTTACAACGGCAGCTTTTCAGGTTGCAGGTCTTGGATAGAGGCCAAGTAGGAATTAATGACCTATTTTGTGTTGTTTATGGGGGTTTGTTTTGTTTTTGGGGGTTTGGCGGTTGCGTCTAATCCTTCCCCTTATTATGGGGTGGTTGGTTTGGTTATAGCATCGGTTGCTGGGTGTGGGTGGTTGTTGAGTTTGGGTGTTTCGTTTGTTGCGTTGGTCTTGTTTATAGTATATTTAGGTGGAATGTTAGTGGTTTTCGTATATTCTGTGGCTTTGGCGGCGGATCCGTATCCTGAGGCTTGGGGGGATTGGCGTGTGTTTGGGTATGGGGTTGGCTTGGTTGGGGTACTTGTGGGGGGCGTAGTTGTTAGCGGTGTTGTTGAGCTCCTTAAGTTGGGGGTTGGGGCTGTTAATAGTGGTGGGATGTTTTTTGTTCGGTTGGATTTTAGCGGTGTAGCGGTGTTTTATTCGTGGGGTGTTGGGTTGTTTTTGGTGGCAGGGTGAGGGTTGTTGTTGACTTTGTTTGTAGTATTGGAGTTGGTGCGTGGGCTGTCTTGTGGAGCGATTCGGGCGGTTTAGGGGGCAGCAGAGAGTAGTTTAGTTGAGAATGCCAGCTTTGGGAGTTGGTGGTGGAGGTTTAAGTCCTCTTTCTCTGATTAATGGGCTTAGTTGATTTGGTTTGTGGATTGGGTCTAATGGTTTGGAGTGGTTCGAGTTTGTTAGCGGAAAGTGTCCTGTTGATGGGGATATAAAATACGTTAGTTTAATGATGTTGGGTTGAGGTAGGTGTAAATTGGGTTGTGAGTGGGTAAATTTTATGAATTAAATCGATATATAAACGTATGAAACGTAAACGTTTAATATAGGGGAATTCGGGAGGAAAACGAATGAAAAAACGAATGAATTAAAAAATGAAAAAAAAATGATCGTTGATCGTTAAAACGTTAAGGGAAAATTTCCTAGAAACGTTTTCAATATTAGGGCAAGTCAGAGGAATTGGAAAAATGGAAAATTATGTCTATCAGGCATTAATTAAATAGAACATCAAGACACAGGGATAAAAGATATCATAACCAAATGCAAAGCAAAGTGCATCAGTGTAAAAATGATTCCCCATACACGTAAACCGTTTCGGCTTCAGTGACACCTGAGGACCAAATACCGGACGCTGGTCATTGATGCTCACGTCAATAGATTGTATTCACCCGCCGCACTGTGAAGGGCTTATTGAAGATCCCCCAAAAAAAAAAGAAGGAAGGCACCGAAGGTTGGAATGCCGCGATCACGGACTAAAATGGTGAGATATGGCCAACCAGTGGTCTCTGTGAAGAGCAATACATATGCGAGGACCAGTAATGGCCCTGAGATAGGAACCAGAGGCGCAAAAAAGCAAGTTGTGCTAGGGGTGTAGGGGGAAAGTATGGGCCTGAAGCTGGGAATGTAGGATCTTTCGAGCGGCGCGTTGCTGATCTCTCGTGAGGTGCACGACCAATAAATCACCTGGTACGAAGCTTTGTGTACATCAGGAGACTATTGAAGGTATGGGCGGTACCAAGGAGTTCGTGGGGAAATACACTGCCGTGTGGATGGGTGGTTTATGCGCAGTATATAAAGTAGGGGTTTTAGTACGATATATAGTTTGACATTCCTTCCAGGCATTATTCTAGTAGTCCTTCAGAAGGTATGATGGTGACTTACAGATAGATGGTATGTAAAAATCATGAGTATGACATTCGTGCATTGCAGTTTTTGTCCTGCCGTACATATCCGTGTTCTCTGAAATATACGGAATGCACAGATATACATAGGTTTAAATATAAGTCCGTGAACTAACGTTCATGGGGGGGAAGGGGGGGTCCTATGGGTGTTTGGACATGGGGAGGTGAATTACTCTAAGAAGAATCGTATCTTCAATCTTTGGCTTACAAGGCCAATGTTTTTATAAACTATTAGAGTTAGTAGTTTAGCAGCTTATTTTCTATGATACTGATAAGCGGAAACAGGATTAAAATGGTAGTAAAGTAGGCAATGGAGGCTAGTTGGCCGATAATGATGAATGGGTGTTCTACTGGTTGGCCGCCTACTCAGGTGAGAATGAAGAGGTTGGCGACTAGGGCTCAGAATAGTAATTGGGAGATTGGTCGGAAGGCTATTGTGCGCTGCTTTGATGTGTGGAGGAGTGGGGATAGGAGTAGGATGAGGATGGAGGCGGCTAGGGCTAGTACGCCTCCTAGTTTGTTGGGGATTGAACGTAGGATGGCGTATGCGAATAGAAAATATCATTCTGGTTTGATGTGCGGAGGTGTTACTAGTGGGTTTGCTGGGGTGAAGTTTTCTGGGTCTCCTAGTAGGTTGGGTGAAAATAATGCTAGGGCTGTTAGGGGTAGCAGTAAAAATGCGAATCCTAGGATGTCCTTGATAGAGAAGTATGGGTGGAATGGGATTTTATCGCAGTCGGATGTAATTCCAAGTGGGTTGTTGGAGCCTGATTCGTGTAGAAAGGTGAAGTGGATTATGGTTAGGCCAGCGATTATGAAAGGTAGTAGAAAGTGAAGGGCGAAGAATCGGGTTAGGGTTGGGTTGTCTACTGAGAATCCGCCTCAGGCTCATTCTACGATTGTTTGGCCAATGTATGGGAATGCTGAGAATAGGTTGGTGATGACGGTTGCCCCTCAGAACGATATTTGTCCTCAGGGGAGGACGTAACCTACGAAAGCGGTGGCTATTAGGGTGAGGAGTAGGATTACACCTGTATTTCAGGTTTCTTTAAATAGGTAGGATCCGTAGTAAAATCCTCGTCCGATGTGGAGGTAGATGCAAATGAAGAAGAATGAGGCTCCGTTGGCGTGTAGGTTGCGAATTAGTCAACCGTATTGGACGTTACGGCATGTGTGGGCGACTGATGAGAAGGCTAGGTTGGTGTCGGCTGTGTAGTGGGTGGCAAGTAGTAGGCCTGTAATAATTTGTGTTAGTAAGCAGATGCCAAGTAAGGATCCGAAATTCCATCATGATGAGATGTTGGATGGTGCGGGGAGGTCGATTAGGGAGTTGTTGATTATTTTTAGGAGGGGGTGGGATTTGCGAGGGTTGGGGGCCATTGTGGGGTTCCTGTGGATGTTTAGGATGATTAGGGTGGATAGGGCGAATGTTCCTAAGTATGTTTTGATTAGTCCGGTGTGTATTGGTGTGGAGGTTTTAGATGCTATGCATTGGAGGTTTGCGAGTCCTTCTGGGCCAATTTTTTTGTATCAGGAGAGGTCGATTAGGTTGGTGGCAATTTTTTGTCCTGTGCCTAGTAGGTTTGAGGAGCTGATGCGATGGGTGAGTGGGTTGAAGTATCCTAATGAGGAGGAGAAGTTTGTTGGGGAGTTTTGTTTAGGGGGGGTGAGTGTTTGGATTATGTTGGCGAGCTCTAGGGCTATAGTAATGCCTAGGAGTGTGACTAGGATGGCTGCTAGTTTGGTGATAGTGGGTATGGTTATTGGGGGGGTTTTTGAGGGTAGGATAAATGATGAAATGAGAAGTCCGGCTAGAATGCTCCCTAGGGCTAGTCGGGTGATTGGGTTGATGATTGTTGGGTTGTTTTCGTTAATGGGGGAGATGGGGGGTATTCGGTTAAACCCGGTTTGTACTAGGATGGTTAGGCGGAGACTGTAGGTTGCGGTAAATGATGTGGCAATCAGGGTTAGTAGGAGGGCTCATGCATTTAGGTGTGATGTATTGAGGCTTTCGATGATGGGATCTTTTGAATAAAATCCGGCTAGGAATGGGGTTCCCATTAGGGCGAGATTGCCAATGGTTAGGCAAGAGCAGGTGGTGGGGAGGGTTTTTTGTAGGCCCCCTATTTTTCGAATGTCTTGTTCCCCATTGAGGTTGTGGATGATGGATCCTGAGCATAGGAAGAGCATGGCTTTGAAGAAGGCATGGGTTGAGATGTGGAAGAAGGCTAGTTGGGGGAGGTCTAGGCCGATTGTAACTATTATTAGTCCAAGCTGGCTTGATGTGGAGAAAGCAATGATTTTTTTAATATCGTTTTGGGTTAATGCGCATGTGGCTGCAAATAGGGTGGATAGGGCACCGAGGCAGAGGCATAGGGTTATGGCAGTTTGGTTGGTAGTTATTAGTGGGTGGGTGCGGATAAGTAGGAAGATTCCTGCTACTACTATAGTGCTGGAATGGAGGAGGGCTGAGACTGGGGTGGGGCCTTCTATGGCAGCGGGAAGTCATGGGTGAAGGCCAAATTGAGCTGACTTTCCTGTGGCTGCTAGGATGAGGCCGAGTAGGGGGAGTGTGGGGGTTGTGGTGTGGCAGAGGGCTTGTTGAATTTCTCAGGTGTTGGTAGTAGAGGCCAGTCATGCTATACTAAGAATTAATCCAATGTCTCCGATTCGGTTGTATAGGATGGCTTGGAGGGCGGCTGTGTTGGCTTCTGCTCGTGCGTGCCATCAACCAATAAGTAGGAATGATATGATGCCTACGCCTTCTCAACCAATGAATAGGAGGAATATATTGTTGGCGGTGGTTAGTAGGAGTATGGCGGTTAGGAAGATTAGTAGGTATGAGAAAAATTTTGTAATGTACGGTTCTGATGCTATGTATCATGTGGTGAATTGGAGGATGGATCATGTAACGAATAGGGCGATTGGGAGGAAGGTTGTTGAGTATTGGTCTATTTTGAAGCTAAGTGGGATTTTGAAGTTTATGATAAATTTTCATTCTCAGTTGGAGGTAATACTTTCTACCCCTGAGTATATAAAAAGGGTCATGGGGATTAGACTGATTATAAAAGCGACTTTGATTGAGCGTGTTAGGGTGGATGGGTAGTTTTGAGAAGATTTTGGTGCTAGGGGGAGTAGAATTGGTGTGAGGACTGTCATTAGAGTTAGTATGGTTGAGGTGTTAAGTAGGAGTGCGGTTTCCATTACTTTTACTTGGATTTGCACCAAGGTAGGTGGTTCCTAAGACCAGTGGATTACTGTTATCCTTTAAAAGTAAAAGGGGACTGGGGTTTTAGGCCCAGATGCAAGAGTTAGCAGTTCTTGTTGGTGACCTCCCCTCGGCAGGTAAGAAGGGTCTAACTTCTATTTTCAGAGTCACAGTCTGATGTTTGGGTTGAAACTATATCTGCTGGGGTGGTGTAGACGTTTTATGCGATTAATTCTGGTTTTAGGATGAGTAGGAGTATGGGTAGGATGTGCAGGGTTATAAGGGTATGTTCTCGTGTGGAGGAGTTTTGGATGTTTTTGATGTGGGGGGGTAGGGGGCCTCGTTGGGTAGTAAGTAGTATGAATAGGGTGTAGGAGGCGGTTAGGAATGTTGCGAGTCCAGTTAGGAGGAGTGTTAGTGGGGATCAGTTGAATAGTGAGATCATGATGGTTAGTTCTGCTATAAGGTTAGTTGTTGGTGGGATGGCTATGTTGGTTAGGTTGGCTAGGAGTCATCATGTTGCTATGAGGGGGAGAATTGGTTGTAGGCCTCGAGTGAGTAGAAGGATTCGGCTGTGAGTGCGTTCGTAGTTTGTGTTTGCTAGGCAAAATAGTATGGACGATGTTAGACCATGGGAAATTATAAGTATTATTGCGCCTGAAAATGATCAGTGGGTTTGGATCATGGAAGCAGCGATGACTAGTCCTATGTGGCTAACAGATGAGTAGGCGATGAGGGATTTTAAGTCGGTTTGGCGTAGGCAGATGGAGCTTGTTATTAAAGCACCTCATAGGGCTAGGGTTAGAAATGGATATTGTAAGGAGTTTAGGGTGTGGTCTGTAAGGGTGGTGATTCGTATAATACCATATCCTCCGAGTTTTAGTAGTAGGGCTGCAAGTAGTATTGATCCTGCAATGGGGGCTTCTACGTGGGCTTTGGGTAATCATAGGTGGACTCCGTATAGGGGTGCTTTTACTATGAAGGCTAGTAGCAGGGCTAGGTTGGATAGTGAGGTGGTTCAGGGGTTGTTTTGGGGGGTTGTAGTGGTGAGTTTAATTATTGGTAGGGATAGGGTGCCAATTTGTGCGTGTAGGTTTAGTAGGATAATTAAAAGGGGGAGAGAACTGATTAGAGTGTATAGTAGGAGGTAGATGCCAGCGCTTAGTCGTTCTGGTTGATTCCCTCACCGGGTAATTAGAATAAGGGTTGGGATTAGGGTTGCTTCGAATGCAATGTAAAATAGTGTTAATTCTGTGGTGGAGAATGCTAGGATGATGAAGGGTTGGATGGAGATTAGGGTAGTGATGAAAGTACGTTTTCGTGTTAGGGGTTCATGTTGTAGGTGATTTTGGCTGGCTAAAATTATGAGGGGTAATAGTCAGCAAGATAGTGTAAGTAGGGGGGAGGAAATTTGATCGATGCCGGTTCATGTGGTAAGGTTTTTGTGGGCGAGGTGGGATGGTGTGAGTCATTGAAGGCTTATTAGGGCGATTAGGAGGCTGTATGTGGTGGTGTTAGTTCATAGAAATTTTGGGGTGGATAGTAGGGCTGTGGGTAGGAGTATTAGTGTGGGGATAATAATTTTTAGCATTGTAGTAGGTTGAGGTTGTGAAGGTGGTCTGAGCCGTGGGTTCGTGTGGAGGCTACTAGGGTGGCTAGGCCTGTGCCGGCCTCGCAGGCTGAGAATGCTAGTATGAGTATGGGGGTGATGGTGGATGATGATGTGTGATTTTCTACCGGTCAGATTGATAAGGTGATATACAGGGATAATATTATGCTTTCTAGGCATAGGAGGGCTGAGATTAGATGTGTTCGGTGAAATGCTAGTCCTAGATAGCTTAGGGCGAAGGTCGAGTAAAAGCTCAGGTGTAGGATTGACATTGAGAAAGTCATAGGGTTGGGCTATGATCTGTTGAGTCGAAATCAACTATCTTGGTTAGACTAACTTTCTGGCTACTCTGCTCATTCTAGGCCACCTTGAGTTCATTCATAGATTAAGCCTAGTGTGAGGAGGGTAATAATTGCAGAGGTTCAGGTTAATGTGGTGGTGGGGGATTGGAGTTGGGTGGCTCATGGGAGGGGAAGTAGTAGGGCGATTTCTAGGTCAAATAGTAGGAACAGGATAGCTACTGAGGAAAAATCGAATGGAGAATGGTAGTCGGGCTGATCCTAGTGGATCGAATCCACATTCGTAGGGGGATAGTTTTTCTGAGTCTGGATTGGCGTGGGTGAGTCAGAAGTTTAAGGTAATTAAGATAGTGCTTAGGATTAATGAGAAGGTTAGTATGAAGGTGATTATGTTTATTACCCCTCTCTGGGTTGTGACCAGATTTTAGAGATTGGAAGTCAATTGTAATAGATATACTAGAGGGGTAGGATCCTCATCAGTAGATTGTTATGTAGAGGAATAATCAGATGACGTCGACAAAGTGTCAGTATCAGGCTGCTGCTTCAAATCCAAAGTGATGGTTTGGGGTGAAGTGGAATTTGATTAGGCGTAGGAGGCACACTAGGAGGAAGGAAGAGCCAATAATTATATGTAGTCCGTGAAATCCAGTGGCTACGAAGAAGGTTGAGCCGTATACGCTGTCGGCGATGGAGAATGATGTTTCGTAGTATTCTGTGGCTTGTAGGGTAGTAAAGTAAAATCCTAGGAGGATGGTTATGGTTAGGGCTTGGATAGCTTGTTTTCGATTTCCTTCTGTAATGCTGTGGTGGGCTCAGGTGACAGTGATGCCTGATGCTAGAAGGATAGCGGTGTTTAGTAGTGGGACTTCTAGGGGATTTAGGGGTTTAATTCCCGTTGGTGGTCAGTGTCCACCTAGTTCTGGGGTTGGTGTCAGGCTTGAGTGGAAGAAGGCTCAGAAGAAGCCCATGAAGAATAGGGCTTCTGATGTGATGAAGAGGATTATTCCGTATCGTAGGCCTTTTTGGACTATAGGGGTGTGGTGGCCTTGAAATGTTCCTTCGCGTACTACGTCTCGTCATCATTGTGTTATGACTAGGGTGGTGGTAAGTAGTCCTACGGCTAGTAGGTGGAAAGAGTTGTAGTGGAATCACATGATTAGGCCTGAGGCTGTTAGGAGAGCGGCTGTGGCGCCGAATAGTGGTCATGGGCTTGGGTCAACTATGTGGTATGAGTGGGCTTGGTGGGCCATTAAATATTTTCTTGTAAGTATAAGCTTAGTAGGAGAACGAATACATAGGCTTGGATTATGGCTACAGCTACTTCTAGAATGGTTAGTAGAAGTAGGATGATGGAGGTTAAGATTGAGATGGCCGGTATGATTGACAGGAGGGCAGTTGTGGCAGTGGAGATGAGTTGGATTAGCAGGTGGCCGGCCGTTAGGTTGGCTGTTAGGCGGACTCCAAGTGCTAATGGACGGATAAGAAGGCTTGTTGTTTCGATTAAAATTAAAGCGGGGATTAGGGGTGTTGGTGTGCCTTCTGGGAGGAGGTGGCCTAGGGAGGCGGAGGGTTGGTTGCGTAGTCCTTTGAGGAGGGTTGCGAGTCAGAGTGGGAAGGCAAGGGCTAGGTTTATTGACAGCTGGGTTGTTGGTGTGAATGTATATGGTAGAAGACCCAGCAGGTTGATTGAGAGGAGTAGGATTATTAGGGATGTGAGGATTAGGGCTCATTTATGGCCGTTTTTGTTTAGCGGAATTATTAGTTGCTTGGTGATTAGATTGATAAGTCATGATTGGAGGGTGGATAGACGGTTGGTGATTCATCGGTTATTAGGGCTAGGTAGGAGTAGGGCTGGAAATAGTATGGACAGTAGGATTAGGGGGATTCCTAATAGGCATGGGCTTGTGAATTGGTTAAAGAAGCTTAGGTTCATGGTCAGGTTCATGGGGTGGTTTTGGTGGGTGTTAGGGCCTTGTTGGATGGGAGGTTGGTGTGGGTGAATGATAGGAGTTTGGGTTGGATGATTTGGGTGAGGGGTAGTCATGATAGGATTATAATGAAGAATCATGGGTGTGGGTTAAGTTGGGGCATATCATTAAGGAGGGGGTTCCCCACTTTCTCTAGCTTAAAAGGCTAGTGCTGATTCATAGCTTCTTAATGATTAGGATGATAGAGAGGAAGATCAAGCTTCAAAGTGATTGAGTGGTGTGGATTCGATTACGATGGGTATAAAGCTGTGGTTTGCGCCGCAGATTTCTGAGCATTGGCCATAGAATATTCCTGGGCGGGTGGCGATGAATGATGTTTGGTTGAGTCGTCCTGGGATTGCGTCGGTTTTTACCCCTAAGGTTGGGATGGCTCAGGAGTGTAGTACGTCGTCGGCAGTGACGATGATTCGGATTGGTGACTCCATTGGGATAATAACTCGATGGTCTACTTCAAGGAGTCGGAAGTGGCCTATGGGGAGTTCTGGTGTTGGTATCATGTAGGAGTCGAATGATAGGTCTTTGAAGTCTGTATACTCGTAGGTTCAGTATCATTGGTGGCCGATGGCTTTTAGGGTTAGGTCTGGTTCGTCGATTTCGTCTATTATGTAAAGGATTTGTAGAGATGGTAGGGCAAGTAGGACTAGTACGATGGCTGGTAGGATGGTTCAGATTAGTTCTACTTCTTGGGCGTCGACTGTGTTCGATGACAGTTTTTCTGTAAGTATTAGGAGTAGTAGATAAAGGACTAGGCTACAGATTGCTAGTGCTACTATTAGGGCGTGGTCGTGGAATTCAACAAGTTCTTCTATAATTGGTGAGGAGGCGTCTTGGAATCCTAATTGAGAGTGATTGGCCATGTGGGGCATATAGGGGTTGCACCTATTATTTGGTCTTGACAAGGCCATGTAATTAGTTTACTAATGCGCCATAAAGAAAGAAGCATGAGTGGTTTAATGCGGTTGGCTTGAAACCAATGTATGAGGGTTCAATTCCTTCCTTTCTTGAATTTGGACGAAGGCTGGTTCTTCAAAAGTGTGGTATGGAGGGGGGCAGCCGTAGATTCATTCGATGTTTGTGTGGGTTAGTTCTGGTCGTAATACCTTTCGTTTGGATGCTAGGGCCTCTCAGATAATAAATAGTAATATGATTACTGCTGTTATGGAAATTAGGGAGCCGATTGAAGATATAGTATTTCATAAGGTGTAGGCATCTGGGTAGTCTGAGTATCGGCGTGGTATTCCTGCTAGACCTAGGAAGTGTTGTGGGAAGAATGTTAGGTTAACTCCTGTAAATATCACCCCAAAGTGGGCTTTTGCTCACGTGCTGTTAAGGGTATAGCCGGTGAATAGGGGGAATCAGTGAGTGAATCCAGCTAGGATGGCGAATACGGCTCCTATTGATAGGACGTAGTGGAAGTGGGCAACTACGTAGTAGGTGTCGTGGAGGGCGATATCTAAGGAGGAGTTTGCTAATACAATTCCGGTTAGGCCACCTACAGTAAATAGGAAGATAAATCCTAGGGCCCAGAGTATTGGAGGTTCTCATTTAATGGTTCCTCCGTATAGTGTGGCTAGTCAGCTGAAGACTTTAATGCCGGTTGGGATGGCGATGATTATGGTTGCGGATGTGAAGTAAGCCCGGGTGTCTACGTCTATTCCTACGGTGAATATGTGGTGGGCCCATACGATGAAACCTAGGAATCCAATGGATAGTATAGCTCAGACTATTCCCATGTAGCCGAATGGTTCTTTTTTGCCAGTGTAATATGTTACTACGTGGGAAATAATGCCGAATCCTGGTAGAATGAGGATGTAGACTTCTGGGTGTCCGAAGAATCAGAAAAGATGTTGGTAGAGAATTGGGTCACCTCCTCCGGCAGGGTCAAAGAATGTGGTGTTTAGGTTTCGATCTGTGAGAAGCATGGTGATTCCAGCGGCTAGGACTGGGAGCGATAGTAGGAGAAGTACGGCGGTGATGAGGACTGATCATACGAATAGTGGGGTTTGGTATTGTGAGATTGCGGGTGGTTTTATGTTGATGGCCGTGGTAATAAAGTTGATTGCTCCTAAGATTGATGAGATGCCTGCTAGGTGGAGGGAGAAAATGGCCAGGTCTACTGAAGCTCCTGCATGGGCCAGGTTGCCAGCGAGGGGTGGGTATACAGTTCATCCTGTTCCTGCTCCTGCCTCTACTGTGGATGAGGCTAAGAGGAGGAGGAATGATGGGGGGAGGAGTCAGAAGCTTATGTTGTTTATACGTGGAAATGCTATGTCGGGGGCACCAATTATTAATGGGACGAGTCAATTTCCGAATCCCCCGATCATGATGGGTATAACTATGAAGAAGATTATTACGAATGCATGAGCAGTGACGATTACATTGTAGATTTGGTCGTCGCCGAGTAGGGTGCCTGGTTGGCCCAGTTCTGCTCGGATAAGTAGGCTTAGGGCTGTGCCGATTATGCCAGCTCATGCTCCGAAAATAAGGTATAAGGTGCCGATATCTTTGTGGTTGGTGGAGAATAATCATCGGTTGATGAAGGTCATAGGTAAGGTGGCCGAGTGTTATAGGCGTTAGGCTGTAGTCCTTTTTACAGGGGTTTGATTCCCCTCCTTATCAGCCCTGTAGTGAAGTTCATGTTGAGTTGCAAGCTCATTGATGTGTATTAAGAGTGCACCGGGGCTTGGTTGTTAGACGGAAGCCTGTGGGGTTTAGGCATCTAGCTGTTAACTAGAGTTTTGTGGGATCGAGGCCCGCTCGTCTAGGGTGGGAGGGGTAAGGCCCTAGCTTAATTAAAGTGTCTGGGTTGCATTCAGGCGATGCAGGGTAGTATCCTGCGGGTCTTAGCAGAAACTAAGAGGGTTTAACTCTTATTTAAGGCTTTGAAGGCCTTCGGTTTGGTTTGGTTATCCTAAGTTTCTAGATGGTGGTTATGATTAGGGGGGAGAGGGGTAGGAGCATGGTTGATAGGGGGGTTAGAGCGGCGATTAGTGTGTTGGTGGGTTTGTTGGTGTATCAGTGTTTTGTTTGATTTGCAGGGTTTGGGGGGAGTGTGATGGATGAGAAGTAGGTAAGGCGTAGGTAAAAGAAGAGGCTGAGTAGTGATAGGAGGGCAATGGTTAGGGCTGCTGGGGTTATTTCTTGTTTGGTAAGCTCTTGGATAATAAGTCATTTGGGGAGGAATCCAGTGAATGGTGGAAGACCGGCTAGGGAGAGGAGTGTGAGTATTAGAGTTGTGTTGAGCATTGGGGTTTTTGTTCATGATGTTAGTAGTGTTGATAGTTTGGTTGTGTTGGATGTGTTTAAGGAGAGGAAGATGGAGGTGGTTATAAGGGTGTAGATAAGAAAGGTTAGGATGGTGAGTTTGGGGGAGTAGATGATGATGATGGTTATTCATCCTAGGTGGGAGATGGATGAGAAGGCCATGATTTTTCGGGTTTGTGTTTGGTTTAGGCCCATTCACCCTCCTAGGGCTGCTGATGCAATGGCTATTGTAGTTAGGAGGTAGGGGTTTAGGGAGTTGGATGTGAGGGTGAGGATGGAGATTGGTGGTAGTTTTATTACTGTTGAAAGTAAGAGGGCTGTGGTTAATGATGAGCCTTGCAGGACTTCGGGAAATCAGAAGTGGAATGGTGTTAGGCCGAGTTTAATGGCGATTGCAGTAGTTAATAGTAGGCAGGATGTTTGGTTGGTTAGCTGGGTGATGTCTCATTGGCCTGAGGTTCAAGCATTGATTGTGCTTGAGAATAGGATGGTAGCGGAGGCGGCTGCTTGGACTAGGAAGTATTTGATTGTGGCTTCAATAGCCCGGGGGTGGTGGGATTTGGAGATTATGGGAATGATGGCGAGGGTGTTAATTTCTAAGCCGGTTCAGGCCATTGCTCAGTGGTTGCTGGAAGTTGTGATGGTGGTTCCTAGGGCGAGGCTTGTGAGTGTAATTAGTTTTGCATATGGGTTAATTAGTAGGGGAGGGAGTTGAACCTTCATTTTCGGGGTATGGGCCCGATAGCTTTATTAGCTGACCTTACTAGAAAATAATATAAGGGGAGTATGGAGGATTTTGATTTCTTCTGTGTAGGTTCGATTCCTACTTTTCTAAGTAAGAAATAGAGAGGAAATGAGAGGGTTGGTGTACCTCTATGTTCACTTTATCATAGTGACCCTTTAAAGTTCAGGCACATTTCCTTAGGTAAGGAGGGAGGCCTGCGTAGGAGATGGGTATGCTTGTGTGTCAGAGGCATAGGGCTAGGGTTAGGGGAAGAAAGTTTTTTCATAAGAGGTGTATAAGTTGGTCGTAGCGAAATCGTGGGTATGAGGCACGTACTCATAGGAAGGCCGAAGATAGGAGTAGGACTTTGGATGCTAGAATAGCAGGGTATAGCTCTGAAGGTGGGCCGAGTCAGCTTGGGTTGAGGAATAGGATGGTGGTTAGAGCATTTATTATTATGATGTTGGCATATTCGGCTAGGAAAAAGAGGGCGAATGGCCCTGCGGCGTATTCTACATTGAATCCTGATACTAATTCTGATTCACCTTCTGTGAGGTCGAATGGGGCGCGGTTTGTTTCGGCAAGGGTAGAGATGAATCATATTATGGCGAGGGGTCATGATGAAAAGATTAAGTATATGGGCTCTTGGGTAATTGTAAGGGTGGTTATAGTGTAATTTCCGCTGATTACAATTAGGGATAGTAAGATAATTGCCAATGTTACTTCGTAGGAGATGGTTTGTGCAACTGCTCGCAGGGCCCCGATTAGGGCGTATTTTGAGTTTGAGGCTCAACCTGATCATAGGATTGAGTATACTGCTAGGCTTGATATGGCAAGGAGGAATAGGAGGCCTAGGTTTAGGTCGGTAAGTGGGAATGGGAGTGGGAGGGGGATTCAAATGGTTAGTGCTAAGAGGAGGGCTAGGGTTGGGGTTAGTAGGAATAGGAGGGGGGATGAGGTTGAGGGGCGGATGGGTTCTTTAATGAATAATTTGACACCATCTGCTAGGGGTTGGAGTAGGCCAAATGGTCCAACGATATTTGGGCCTTTTCGGGCTTGTATGTAGCTTAATACTTTTCGTTCAACTAGTGTAAGGAATGCTACCGCAATTAGGATCGGGGCGGCATAGGAGAGTGCTATTGGTAGGTTGATTACTGCAGGGGTAGTGGTCATAGGTAATGGTGTGAGCTAGGGAGAGGACTTGAACCTCTGGTTAAAGGGCTTAAGCCTTTTGCAATTGCCGGGCTCTGCCACGCTAGCTGTCCTTATTTAGGATTAGTGTTGTTGGCCCCGTAGGTGGTTGAGTTGAATTCTTCACTTGGGGGGAAGGCGTGCTTGGGGTATGGGCCTTATTTTTTCGGTCCTTTCGTACTAGGAAAAATCCATCATAGATAGAAACCGACCTGGATTGCTCCGGTCTGAACTCAGATCACGTAGGACTATTAATCGTTGAACAAACGAACCCTTAATAGCTGCTGCACCATTAGGATGTCCTGATCCAACATCGAGGTCGTAAACCCCCTTGTCGATGAGGGCTCTTGGAGGGGATTGCGCTGTTATCCCTGGGGTAGCTTGGTTCATTGCTCAGTTATACTGGGTCTTGGGCTGTTAGCACGTTGAGGGGTTGCTCTTGGTTAAGATTGGAGGTCTTGTTTCTGGGGGTTTTGCTTTTCCCCAGGGCCGCCCCAGCCTAAAAATACGGACCAATTTGTTTTGTTGGTGGTGTGGGCCTAGTAGGTTATGGGGTTTTGGTGTTGTGGTCGTTGATTTTAAAGTTCCACAGGGTCTTCTCGTCTTATGTATTTATCCACGCTTTTGCACGGGGAGATCAATTTCACTGATTGTTCGCAGGAGACAGTTAGAACCTCGTTTAGCCATTCATACAAGTCTCGATTTATGGGACAATTGATTGCGCTACCTTTGCACGGTTAGGATACCGCGGCCGTTGAATTAATATCACTGGGCAGGCATCACCTTTAATACTTGGTTAGCTAAAGGCTATGTTTTTGGTAAACAGTCGGGCTCTGGGTTTGCCTAGTTCCTTTTGCGAGTTTAGATCTTTCGTAGGTTTGGCGCTCCTGGGTTGGTTTAACAGGGTTGGGTGATATAGTATCTTGTGGGGGGGGTTTGATATATCTGTTGTCTTGGTTAATTATGTGGTGATGTAAGTTTGCGCCTCGAGGGTAGTACCCTGGTTACTCATTTCAGCATTAATTCTCCTATCATCATAGGTTAACCTGTTGGTGCGGGTAGGGATTCCCGTTATTTTCTATATTTTTAGGATGTGAGCTTTGACGCACTCTTTGCTGGTGGCTGCTTTAAGGCCTACAAGTCATTGTTGTCATGGTTCGTGTTATCCGCTGGTGTAGATTGTGTTCTTTTTTAAAGGGGCTGTACCCCCTTTAAATAACTTCTGAGTGTCTTCGTTGGCAGTTGTTTTGGGCTGGTTGGAGCTTATCAGTGTGGAGCTTGGACTCATTTCACAGGTAACCAGCTATCACTCGGCTCGGTTGGCTTTTCACCTCTACTAACAAGTCATCCCACTCTTTTGCGACAGAGACGGGTTTGCTCAGTGTGTAGCTGCTTGTAAGTAGCTCGCGAGAGTTTCGGGATGGCAAGCTTAAGTTCACTTTGCTTGGTTGTTCTTGCTGAATCATGATGCAAAAGGTACAAGGGCTGATCTTTGCTGTTTTGTGCTTAGGTTTTCATTGTTATTTCATCTTTCCCTTGCGGTACTTGGTCTCTATAGTGCCGTGGGTTCTTTTCTGTCGCCCATACTTGGTTCATAGAATGTTTTAGTTTATGGTGGTGGTGGATTTGTAGGTGTTGGTTGGACTAGAGATTGGCTTCAAGATGACCTGGGTAGTGGCAGGTGTCTCTCAGGTGTAAGCTGAGTGCTTTGTACTTAGCTACATCTTGGTATGCTAAGTGCACCTTCCGGTACACTTACCTTGTTACGACTTACCTCATCTTTGGCTTGGTGTGGGTTATAGTTTGTGGTAGTGTTGCTTATGAGGAGGGTGACGGGCGGTATGTACGTGTTCCAGGGCCAGTTTAAAATGGGCGTGATGGTCACATTTTACTTCTAAATCCGCCTTCTGGGGGCTGTTTCAGGCCCCTTTTCGTAGATTGTCTGTGTCAGAAAATGTAGCCCATCTCTGCCCCTTCATTAGCTATACCTTGACCTGTCTTTTTAGCGGGTAGGGCTGTTGGGCCCACTGTTTGGCTCTCAAGTGAGGTGGGCTGACGACGGCGGTATGTAGGCTGTTAAAGCAAGAAGGGGTTGGGTGTATCGTGGGTTATCGATTATAGGACAGGCTCCTCTAGGTGGGTTTGGAACACCGCCAAGTCCTTAGGGTTTCAAGCGTTTGTGCTCGTAGTCCCCTGGCGGGTGTTTGGGTGTGGGAAACACCTAAATTAACGGCCAAGCATAGTGGGGTATCTAATCCCAGTTTGTGTCTTGGCTTTCGTGGGTTTGGTCGATCGTTGGTGGTTGAGGTTGTAATATGGGTGGGTGGGTTTGGGTGTGTCCTGGGCTTATGACGGCTTGGACATGCTTTAACCTCATCTTGGACAATAGTTTTAGGCCACTCTTTACGCCGTGGACGATTAATTTGGGTTTCTTGTATGACCGCGGTGGCTGGCACAAGATTTACCAACCCTGGGCTACCATGACTAAGTCAAGTTTGCACTTATTGCTTAATGTTAGTTACTGCTGAATACCCGTGGGGGTGTGGCTGAGCAAGGCGTCTTGGGCTACAATTAGTGTGTGCCTGATGCCCGCCCCTCTTGTCTTGGTGTAGAGTTGAGGGCATTTTCACTGGGTCGCGGATACTTGCATGTATAGGTCTGGTAGGAATTAACAGTAAGGTTAGGACTAAGTCTATTGTCCTCGGGAAGTATTATCGACCGTCTTAACATCTTCAGTGTCATGCTTTGGGGTGTAAGCTACGAGGAC